TTGGGATTGTAGTTCAATTGGTCAGAGCACCGCCCTGTCAAGGCGGAAGCTGCGGGTTCGAGCCCCGTCAGTCCCGACGAATCCAAATACAATAAAAAAATATATCAATTCATCCCTCTATTTTTTTTGAAAAGAAGTACAAATAGCAGAATTTAATTCCCAACGGCGATACCTTTTCTTTTTTTTTTTTTTTCGTTTCACATTTATCACCAAACAAATGGGGTAATTTCCATTTCTTCGACTAGTACCGATTCGATTGATGGGAGAGAGACATCTGTGGATTAGTACAATTATTGTTAGCATCAGATTCAGGATTCCACGGGATACCGTACCGTACTGTACTGGGTCTGGCTTTTTCTTTTTCGATTACTCCCGATCTGTGGAATAGAGTAGAGTACTGTATGTTTCCCGGGAGTACATACATAAATGGAATTTGTACGATATAAAATCAATTTAACATAGTTACTGTGATAGAAAAATTTTCTTTTAAGATTAAAATAAAAGTATATCCTTTTTGGGCCCGATTTTGTGTAACCTCAATTTCAAATTTCACTAATTTGAAATAATCTATCTCATTCAAATTTCACATTGAGCTTTTGATATATGCGTCCCGTTACTAATCCAAGGAAAGAGGATATTAAAAAAATAAAGATCAAACAAGGATCGCTTTTTTATTAGCGAGGGAATGCAATTTTTTTTTTATTTTATATTTATAAGGGTTTTTTCCTTGAAAGAACAAACTTTTTAAATTTATATTTATATATAAAATATATAAAAAAATAGTGAATTTGATGGAATATTAGATTTTTTTATACCGGAACTTGTACTCGTCTTTATCATACTTCTTTTGTTTTACAAGAAGATTAGATTAGATCATTAAAAAAGGGAGTTTAGAACTTAACTTCTTCCCTTTTTTTCATTTAGCTTCTATTGTTTGTTGGGGTTTGTTTATAAACAATGGTAAGTGGAAAGGCGGTTAGATGATACTTCATCAGATGATTGTACAAAGAGGGCGGTAGGTTAGAGAAAAGAAAGAATGGAAAAGAATGATAAATAAATAAATAAAATAAAGGAATTATTGATTGGATCAGGAATCCAATTTTTAGTTCGGTATGGATAAAAGATCCTCCTATGTTATACTATTCAATTCTTGACGATGAATCGATTTGATAGCTCAGATATTGTTATTCATGATATTGATCCGATTCGATATCATCGAGATGTAATTCATCCCATTGAATTTACAGGCGAAAGATTTATTATCTCTATGGGATTAACTCCCGAGTTATTGCGAATTAAAGAAAAATTAAACAATGAGATTATGGAAGTAAATATTCTCGCATTTATTGCTACTGCACTGTTTATTCTAGTTCCTACCGCTTTTTTACTTATAATATACGTAAAAACAGTCAGCCAAGGTGATTAATTTGAATTAAACTTTACTTTTTTGTTTTTATCAATAATTGAAGAAAAGAATTAAAATTTCGCGTCTTAAATGAAATGAGCAGACTAGAATCAGCCGTATTCTATGAGATACGATAGTATGGTAGAAAGAAATATCTTAATCTTTCTACCATACTAGCTAGTATTGTTATTGTAGTGTATAAAGTTGTATTGTAATACAGGTTAATTTAATATAGATCAATCTACAATAGTATCGTCATATTCCTTTCATATATATGGAAATCAATTATATAGTTATAGTGATTATAGTGATAATGTATATATGTATATAGTGTCCCAATTCTATTTCTTCTATTTCTTTGTTTTATCTATTTATATTAAATTTGTGTTGATTTCAATTAATTTTAAATAATCGAAAGGGACTCTTACGATTATAATTCCTAGATTTGTGATTATTTTCAATATGAATCCCGATCGAAAGAATCAATGACTTCTTCCTCGGAATGCTAACAAAAAGATTGCTTGATTTTATTTTATTATACCCATCGAAGAAGTCATTGGTTGAGCAGTTGACAAATGATCCATGGGAACTTCTTCGGATTTCTAAAAGGATTAGTAAACCTTGTCGATTTTTAACGTTTGAACCATGATATGAAATGGGTTCAATAAAACAAGCACAACATAAATAAAATTTCTAAAATAATAAAATTAAAACAAGCGGTAAGTGCGCAATATGTGACTCGCCCAAGACAATATTTTAGTATGTGCAGTATCTCGTTGGACAACTACTATGTCTATGTTGTTTCCCAGATAAAATGTGTATCCACGTAATGTAATAACAGAACTATTTTCTCTTTGAACAGTAAAAAGGTAAACAAAACAAGTAAAATAAAAAAAGTTCCGTTCTTCCTCATGGTCCATATCTAACTTTGGTAAGAGTCAATTCATCGAAATATAAAATTTATGAAGAATTAAGTTGGAATAAATTTCCTAACATTTGTATTCCTTTTACTTTTTTTTACTTTCGAAATACGAACACGGAAATAATTTTAAAATTTCTTTGATTGAAAGAGCATTCTTCATATATATTTATTAT